ATTGGAATAAGTTTGGCAGCGAATCACGAAATCTTGGTGATCTTCTCTATCTAATGAATGGGTAATCCGTTTTGAAATCGTCCGCCCTGCACCCTCCCCGAGTATATGCTTCAACAAGAATCACACAGGGGTAGATTGATACAATAAAAACCTCTGGTAAAGTACCCACTCGTAACCCAGCGGATAAAGTACATTACATAGTCCGTTTTAGGGATTGGCGACTTACCCATTCAATGACTTTGGCACCGGACGTTCCCAAAATGGATACTGTACTTTCGGGTCGGGTGAATTCAATAATAGACGCCTGTTGGCATTCCAACCTTCCTTCTCCCTTCAGGGCCTATCCGAAAAGAAAGAGAATTCAATACTTCTTGGTTGTGAATATCTGAATAGGACAAACTGCCCTGTGGATCTCTTTGCTTCGGAACAAAATAATTAGAATTAGGCTAGGTCAACTGGAATGTGTATTATCGATATAGGGGATCTTTCAATTGAGAAGATCCATCGACCTGAGGCAAAGAGAAAGAAAGGTCTATCTATTTTTTTAGTTATTCAATTAAACCAATGATTCGTTATTGGAACAGATAGCAACAACCATCTCATCTGGGAAAAGCCATCTTTTTCTCAACAATGTCTTTGTCATTTGATCCAATAGCGTTTCGTTAGATAGGAACAGATTTGATAAATATTGATAACTTTCAAATAGAGTATTAGAACGGAAAAATCCATTAGATAATGAACTATTGGTTCTAAGCCATCTCTGGCAATGAATCAACAATTCAAAATGCTTTTCTTGCGTATTCTTGATAAACCAGTGTTTATATATAGATGTAGGAAGATCTGTTTGGGAAGTAAGAAGTCCCCTTAACATCTCTTCATCTGCAAAGAATTGTTGATGTGAAAACACAGAGACAAAAGGCTGATCTTTGAATAGGAAAAAGAGTGGATCCGCAGGGTCCCAAATGAATTGGCTTATTCGAAAAAAACCTTGTTCTTTGGAAGATCTATCTCGTGTCTGGTACTGCATGGTTCCACCCTGCAAGAACTCTGAATCATTCTCTTGAAGCCCATCCTCTTCATCATAAATGATCCGCTTGTCCCAAAATGACCTGGCCCAATAGGGAAATCCCAATTCATTGGGCCTTTCAATACAATCAAATAGAAAGCCCCAAGAGCGCCATATTCTAGGAGCCCAAACTATGTGATTGAAAAAATCCTCCTCTATCTGTTGCGGGTCAAGGACTCCCCCCCCTTCTTCAAACTCCGATTCATATTTTTCATAGAGAAATCTCTGATCAACGATAGAATAAGATCCATTTTGAATCATATTGAAGGGATTCCTTGGTTCGGACCGAAGAAGCAATGTCACTCGATCATTATCAAACTGACCACAATCTTTTTCTGTCCGCGAGGATCCCACCAGAGCGCCTTCTACTTCTAATAGGCCATGAACTAGATCAGAATTATTCTCAACGAGTCCATAAGAAGTGATCCCATTTTTTTCATCAGGTACGGGTAGAGACCAAAGGTCTTGAGCGATCAATCCGGCAGAACAACTCAAAAGATAAAGAAGTATCGTTAATTTCTTCATACTCGTTCCAAGTTCGAAGTACCATTTGTACAAATAAGAATCCCCTCCGTTACATGATTTCTTCTTCATATAGATAGATATAGGATCTATGGGGCAATTACTTAGAAGTACGTTTTGTGAAACAGCCCTTCCTATCTGGTAGAAAAGGATCCCATGATCCTGAACCGATCTTACCTGAGATCGCAAATCCCAAATTTGTCTATGAAGAACAGATCTAATTATATTAGTGTCTATAATGGATTTTTTTTGTATAATACTAATCGATAGGGCTTCATTGGTAAGTGCTACAAGATCTCGTACATTGGAACCCATCGTTGTGGACCCGAATCCATTAGTATGAAACATTTTCTTTTCCAAGTGAAATCCCCTAGTATATGAAAGAGTGAAAAAGTGTTTTCGTTGTTGTGGAATAAGAAGTCTTCGTATCTTAATGCATGTATTTAATTTATTCGGAGCCATTAGAGATGGATCTACTTTTTGGGGAATATGACTCGAAGCAATAACAAGAAGATTTCTAGTGGAACATCTTTCATAATCCCTGGAGAGATAGTTCACTAAAAGACCGAGGGACAAGTAATTCGACTCATTCACATCCAGATCATGAATGTTTGGAATCCATATTATGCAAGGAGACATTGCTTTTGCTAATTCGAATTGAAAGGTGATATAAAATCGGTCTATTTCCGGCATCATATCCATAGTTAGCGTATTCATCATAGTTAGAAGCTCCAGCTCCATATCAAGGTCACGGTCACTATCGTCACTATCATCAATATCGTCACTATCGTCACTATCATCAATAAGAAAACCCTTAGGCTTGTTATCCAGGAACTTGTTCAGAAATACTGTAATGAAAGGAACATAGGAGTTTGTCGCTAGGTATTTGACCAAATAGGATCGTCCAGTTCC